TTTTTTTAGTGGGGCGATAGCTCTGAAAAGACAGATTGCCTATCTTTTCTTTCATCTCGGGCGAAATACGATCGGGGGGTGCTAATTGAAATCCCTCGGGTAAAATAAGAACCGCCCCCACATTCAAACCCCCTTTTTTCCCATTAGCAAGAACTTGTTTCGCTTGCATATCATAAGGAATTCGAACAAGTGCTTCAAATACAGTATCAGGAAGTACCGCTTGTGGAACCTCAATATCCACGGGCTTATTCGCTAAATGGCAATTGGCACATACAATACGCCCAGTCGCTTCTCGTGGATTTTCATAACCCTGCTGTGCAAAAATGGGATATGCATTTGAAACGGATGTCCGAGTTATAATATATATCATCAGCAATACGGAAATAGATCGAATAATCTCTTTCTTTATCCAAGAAAAGGTATTTTTAGTTTGCATGGTCCAATAATTGATCCCAAAAATTTCTACAATAAAATTAGGTAGGTCGCTTGTATAGTTCCCTATCCAAAATTCTGCTATTTACTGAAATCATTTTACTGTAATATAGGACCCCGTACCATAGGGTAGAAAGAGTAAGTACGTCTTTATAACAAATATAATAGTTTGATCAGTCATTCATTGAATGATAAATCACTACAAGTGATGGAGATACACGATTTAAATAACGGAAGATCCAATATTTTAAAATTGTATCCAGAATGACTGGAAAAGTGGAAACAAGACCAGATATAATTTGATCATTATAAGCAAATCCAAAATCTTTGTAGACATAGCCAATCATTAGTTCCCAACCGTGGGGCGAATGGAATCCAATACATAAATCAGTTAATAAAAGAATAGAAAAAGATTTTATTGTGTCACTTAAGTTATATAGGAATTCTTGAATCCAAGAATTAAGAATAACAAGTTCTTCCTTACCCAGAATAGAATAACCACTTAAAATAATCAAACAGATTATATTTGTCGATAAGTGAAAAATCATATGGGTAGGATTCTCATTGTATATCTTCATCAATTGGATCATTTCTTTGTGGATTCCTATACGAAGAGTTTTTAGATGTGTTTCGGGGTATTCTTTTATCATTTCGTCCAACAGTAAGAGTTCTTCTAATTCTATGAATTTTTCTAGAATACTCTTTTCTTGAATATCAGTCAAAAAAGTTTCGGATTGCCTAGTATTCCACCAATTAGTAATCCAAGATTCAAGACTTTTAGTAAATGAGAGAGAGATACACCAGGGCAAAAATACTATAGATGTAAGATATAGAAGAGGAAGAAATACTTTCTTTTTTGCCATTTTTCATCTTTGAATTGTTAACGAATTCACCTCATTCGTCGAATCTATGCGATCCACTATTTCTATCAACTCTAAGTTCTATTACAAGGCATCAAACCTATGAATCTATTATTTTATTTTGATTTGTTACTTGTTTTACTTGTTTTTTACTGAATTGGGTTGAGTGGATTTCCATATCCATAAATTGTTTTTTATGCGGATAAAAAAAGTTTTATGTTCCGTATACGTCTACTTTGACTCGAATGAACGTTCAGAAAAAACTTTTTTAAGCTATGCTGAAGAAAAAACACAGAATTCTTGAATTTTTTCCCTGCCGCTGGGAAAGAATTTTTTCTTCAGTTCAAGTTCATTTCAAAATACTTCAATTGGTACGCGCAAGAAATAGGCTAATTCGGCAGCTTTTTGCTCAATTTCTCGCGGAGTCAAATTCTCATCAGTACGCGTCAAGGGAAGGGCCCCCTGTCCTTTGATTTCCATATAAAGGACACGACGAGCATAAATACCCTCTTTAACTTCTATTCGGATGGACTGAATATCTTTCATACGAAATCGTAGGAAGATGCGACGACTTTTTCCAGGAAATCCCCAACGAAAAATACACACTATTCCTTCTTTTCTATCGAATCGATCATAGCCACTACCTACATTCCACGAAATTGTGCACCAGAGATAGGAACTAATAAAGAGACCTGCGATACCGTAGAAAGACATCACGATCCCTTGTGGAAAAAAAATTATTTGCTGAGACGGAACTAAAGATATCAAATTCGTACCGAGATAACTGGAAGTTCCAACTAATAAGAATCCTAGCGAACCTAAAAAAAGGATAAAGGCCCAGCAGAAATTACTTATTTTTCGAGACCCCACTATAAGTTCTATCCATATATGTTTTGATCGCCAACTCATACTAGATCCAGTTGCATTTTATTGGAATTGAGAAAATAGTCCAAATGAATCGGACTTTCCTTTTTTGATTTCCGAAGTAACTCTCATCAACTAGCGCCATTCCGATGTAACCCTTTACTTTAGGAATAATTCACCGAATTGGTTCGCCAGGCTATTCCCTTTCCCCTTTTATAGGATCTCCTCTAGATATCTACATACATATAGATACATTGACTTTCCATTTCAGACATATGCCTCGATTCCAATCTATTTGAAAATAGCTATAATTTATTTAACCATACCCTATATTTACACATACCTAAGAGCTCCTTCGTTTATGTTCGGACGAAGCCGTGATATTCTACTAAATAGATATCTGTATTATCTATATAGAAATAGAAGTCTTGAAAAAAAAAAGATAAGATTTGCACCTTATTGAATCTAAAAAATCTTGTTTTTTTGAACATGAAGAGATAAAGAAGCCATTGCAATTGCCGGAAATACTAGGCCCACTAAAGGCACAAAAATAGAGGGTAAGTTGGTAAGAGTTGTCATAAAATGGGTACCTCGATTTCATATTTGTACCTATTATTGTTATAAAGATATCTTAGAATAATTAGAATTCGTATATAATTAGATTGAGTATATCTAAGTGAGTATATATATTAAATAATAAGTGCAAGGAATAGATAATTAAATAAACGAGACTTATTCATCTTTATCTTTCTACATGAAAGATAGAAATATACGTATGAGAATCTATTCTTGTCTTAAAATGAAAATCGCATTCTCATTTTCATTTTAGTTTTAGTTAATAAATTTAGTTTTAGTTAATAAATAAAGAGTTTCTTACAAATTCCTGAAGGATTCGTTAGAATTCGATCCAACAACAGGATTCTTAGTAAAAATAGAGATTCTCGGGAGATAAAAATAGAGATTCTCGGGAGATCGGGAGATATAGTAGAAAGAAAAAATACTCTATATCTATATTTTGTATATTTGAATTATAGATTCTCTCCATACTCAGCAAAAAGGAAAGATGACCTTCGGTTTATTTGACTTGCCAAATTTGAATTTCGAAGAAGACACTATTTTCTTTTTTTATCTTGTTGATAGAGGTTTCCTGATTTCTATTCTTAATCAGGAATATCGGTATAAAAAAAGAATTATCCGGATAATTCTTTAATACAATTTAAAATAGTCTTCGGATTTTGCCTTTGATCCCGATAAATATAAATTACCTATTTTTTCCCTACAAATAAAAAAATGTAACGAAATCCAATAAGGCTCAACTTAATTGAATTTGAAAAAAAGCGTGAAGCTTAAATAACTCGCTCAGAACACCCTTTAAAGGATTACGTGGTACGATTGGATCGAATAAGCCCTTATGGAATAAATATTCAGCCGCTTGTGAACCTTCGGGTACTGTCTTATTCAATGTTTGTTCAATTACTCTTTTACCTGCGAATGCAATATAAGCATTAGGTTCGACAATAATAATATCCCCCAACATCCCAAAACTAGCGGTCACCCCACCAGTAGTAGGAGATGTAAGGATTGATACATAGAATAACTTTTTATGGGATTGATAATCATATAAAGCAGCAGATATTTTAGCCATTTGCATCAAGCTCAAGCTTCCTTCTTGCATACGTGCTCCTCCGGAAGCACACACTAGAATAAGTGGTAAAAATTGATTGGTAGCATACTCGATCAAACGGGTGATTTTCTCGCCCACTACGGATCCCATACTACCCCCCATAAACTGAAAATCCATAACTCCAATTGCTATGGGAATACCGTTTAGTTGACCTGTGCCTATTTGAACAGCCTCGGTTAATCCTGTCTTTCTTTGATAAGAATCAATACGATCTTTATAAGGTTCCTCTTCCGAATGAAATTCAATGGGATCCAGAGAAACCATATCTTCATCCATAGGATCCCAAGTACCTGGATCAACCGAAAGTTCGATTCGATCTGAACTACTCATTTTCAAATGATATCCACATTGTTCACAAATATTCATTTTTGACTTAAAAAATTTCTTATAATTTAATCCATAACAATTTTCGCATTGAACCCACAAATGCCTATATTTTTGAGTCAAATCGAAATCAATAGGATTTTCTCTTAGAGTGAAATCAATACCATTCCTGCTAGTTCTTATACTGGAGCTCCCCCTTTCATTACTATTTCCACTTTCACTACAAATATAACTATAAATGTAACTATCACTGAAATTGTCACTATCACTTGAAATGGAACTCTCAATACAGATTTGAGAACCAAGATAAGAGTCAATGCAACTATTAATGTGATTATTCCAACTGTATTTAGTATCATACATGGAAGGATCACAGTGGGGATCGTCATTCTCATTCTTAGATCCATTCTTCAGATAACCATAAGTCCGATAAATAAAAAAAGAACTTTCTAGTTCACTCAGTAAAGAAGGATTATTGTCAATCTCAAAAATTTGATTTTTAATATCCAAATAGATGGAATAAATATTCCTATTACTATCTCTAACTAAAAAGGTGTCATCAGAGAGAAAATTACGAACGTCCCTGACGCCCACTAAATGATTAGCATTACTGTAACTAGAACTATCACCCCAACCATGAATCTTTTTATCCGTATCATTTATAACCGGATCTTCACTTACACTGGTATCTTCAATAGGACCACCAAGCCTATCAATTGATTTACTTAGCCCACACCTGTATTCCAATTTCCTTTTATACAACATCGAATTGAACCACCATTTTTGCATAGAGCTTTCTTTCCCCTATTTACATGAAAATACAATAGATGAATAGT